GGGGTATAATATCAACCACTTGGTGTCCATCCGATGCATCAACTATGGTTATTTCATATCCTCCTTTTTCTTTACGTACTATTCTGCTTACTATACCCGAGGATGTAGCATTATAGACTGTATTGTTACTCTTGCTCCCATCAGGATAAATCTGACCCCTTCCCCTGTTCCCACCTACATATATGGGATATTTTAAGAAGTGAACGTCTTTCTTCGTAGCAGGGTCGGGGGAAAGAATGGGAAAGACGATTTCACTATATTTCTGACCTGGAACAGGACCTATCACAAGAATATTTCTTTTATTGGGACGATAACTCTGAAAAGACAGATTTCCTATCTTTTCTTTCACCTCGGGAGAAATACGATTGGAGGGGGCTAATTCGAATCCCTCGGGTAAAATAAGAACAGCTCCCACGTTCAAAGCTCCTTTTTTACCATTAGCAAGAACTTGTTTCAGTTGCATATCATAAGGAATTCGAACAACTGCTTCAAATACAGTATCAGGAAGTACAGCTTGCGGAACTTCAATATCCACAGGCTTATTAGCTAAATGGCAATTGGCGCATACAATTCGCCCAGTTGCTTCTCGTGGATTTTCATAACCTTTCTGCGCAAAAATGGGATACGCATTTGAAATAGATGTTCGAGTTATTACATATATCATGATCGATACAGAAGTAAATCGAGTCATCTGTTCCTTTACCCAAGAAAAAGTATTTCTATTTTGCATGATCCAATCATTGATCCCGGAATTTCTACAATAAATTAGATAGGTAGCTAGTATAGTTCCCTATCCACGAGTCTGCCGTTGTACTGAAATAGAACGAATACCTTGAAGAGGTAGAAGTATAAAGAATAAGAAAAATGGAAAACGCTTTCTTTATACGCGAAGAAAATTTTTGATTGATATCAGGGGATCAAATAAGTTCTTCATTCATTCATTGAATGATAAATGACTACAAGCGAAGGAGATACGCGATTTAAAAAACGGAAGATCCAATATTTCACAATTGTATCTAGAATAACCGGAAAAGTGGAAACAAGACCAGATATAATTTGCTCGTTATGAGCCAATCCAAAATCATTGTAGATCGAACCAATCATTAGTTCCCAACCGTGAGTCGAGTGAAATCCGATCCATAAATCAGTAACTAAAAGAATTGAAAAAGCTTTTATTGTGTCACTTAAGTTATAGAAGAATTCCCGAACCCAAGAATTAAAAATGACAAGTTCTTCATTACCCAGAATAAAATAACCACTTAGAATAGCGAAACAGATTATATTTGTCGACAAATGCAAAATGATATGGAGATGATATTCATTGTGCGTTTTGACCAATTGTATTGTTTCCTTGTGTATTCCTATACGAAGCTTTTGTATACGTGTCTCCGGGTATTCTTTTATCATTTCGTCCAACAAGAATAGTTCTTCTAATTCTAGGAATTTTTCTAGAACATTTTTCTCCCGAATATCATTCAAAAAAGTTTCCGATTGCCTAGTATTCCACCAATTAATAATCCAAGGTTCCAGACTTTTTTGAAATGAGAGAGAGACCCACCAGGGCAAAAATACCATAGATGCAAGATATGGGAGGGAAGTCAATGCTTTCTTTTTTTTCATTTTTTATCTGTGAATTGTTAATGAACTGTTTCATTTGTCAACTCTATCTGATATTTCTCTAAAGCGCGAGTTCTATAACAAGGTATCGAACCTATAGATCTATTCCCACTTTTGTGTAATAATTTAGTCCTTAGATCTAGAAGGAATATAGAAATAGAATAAGGATCCCCTTTCGGATGAAAAAAAAAATATATAAAATATAGAAATATAAAATAAATATATATAAAATAAGTAAATTATAAGTAAATGGGATTTCCGGATATCTCAATTGGGCAAATTCGAACGAATTTCATCTTCATTTCTTCCTTTCCATAAATACTCGAAAAAGTTACTTGAAGTAACGAATATTATTCGGACCGCAGCGCAGGAATACGGCATCAATTCAAAATCTGATGCCTAACCTAAGAAGATGAATTCTGTATTACGAAATACATATTCGGATATTTTATTTGATGAATTCATACTTAATTAGACTTATTAGACTTTTTACTAGTGTAAAAGAATTGAGTTGGGCTCTATACGCATACAAAATAGTTTTTGTATAGAAAAAAATTTCTTCTTATTTTATTATAGTTTCTAGTTTTTTATATTTATTATAGTTGTTCCGTATACGTTCTCCTACTTTTGTTTTATTCTATGCGGGTCGTTGCACCAAAGGAACGAGGAAATGGAATCTAACATGTTTTGCTTGAATGAACATTCTGAAGAAACTTCAATTGTATTAAAAAGGAAATTAGCAAGTTCCTTCCATTATACGGAGAAAACCTTCATTCTTCCTTCGGTTCATTTCAAAATACTTCAATTGGTACGCGCAAAAAATAGGCCAATTCGGCAGCTTTTTGCTCAATTTCTCGTGGAGTCAAATTCTCATCAGTACGAGTCAAGGGAATGGTTCCTTGGCCTCTGATTTCCATATAAAGAATACGACGAGGAAAAAGACCCTCTTTAACCTCCATTCTGATTGATTGGATATCTTTCATAAAGAAGCGAAGGAAGATGCGACGATTTATTCCGGGGAATCCCCAACGAAAAATACACATTATTCCTTTTTTTCTATCGAATCGGTCATAACCACTACCTACATTCCACGAAATTGTGCACCACAAATAGGAACTAATGAATAGACCCGCGATCCCATAGAAAGACATCACGATCCCTTGTGGAAAAAAAATGATTTGCTGAGATGGAAATCCGGGTATCAGATTCCTACCAAGATAACTGGAAGTTCCAACCACTAAGAATCCTAGTGAACCTAAAAAAAGTATACAGGCCCAGCAAAAATTACTTGCTTTTCGGGACCCCGTTATAAGTTCTATCCATATATGTTCTGATCGCCAGTTCATACTATACTAGATCCGATTGCATTCGATTGGAATTGAGAAAAAAATTTTACTTTTTTCCGAAATAACTTTCATCAACTAGCACTATTCTGATATGAACCATTAGGAAGAATTGGTTAGATACATTGACTTTCAATTATAAAATAGAAAAATATTCGCCGATCATTTTTAACCAGATAACCCGCATATACATGCACTTATGCGGATATCATGTATCCACATGCATAATAATTCTTTCATTTGTATTCGGAAAAAGGCGCATATCATACCATATTACACTAAACAAATATCTGTACCAAATAAATATCTGTATTATGATTCAGTGTTGAAAAAAATTGCTGAAATTTGGTCCCATCGGATCTAGACAATCTTATTTTTTTGAACATGAAGAAATAAAGAAGCCATTGCAATCGCCGGAAATACTAGGCCCACTAAAGGGACAAAAATAGAGGGTAAGTTAAGATCTGTCATAGAATGGGTACCTCGATTTAATATTTGCACCTATTATAAAGATATCTTAAGTATATCTATTATAAACTATTATAAATAATATTAATAAGTAGTTAATAAGTGCAAGGAATGAAAACTAAATGAAGTGTACCTATTCATCTTTCTACACGAATATGTATGATAATCCACCTTAAGTTTAAGAAATTTTCTTAATTCTCCCATCCTTATATTCTATCTATCTTTCTAATAAAATAAGGAGTTTTTTATTAAAATTAAAGAGTTTATTATAAGTTCGCGACTCTAACTAAACTAATTCAATCCAAGAAACAGGTATTCCTAGTAAAAAATGGGAGTTCTTGGTAGACATAGAAATCGCTTCTATATCTATATTTTCATTTTATTTCGATATTTTTTTTTTTTGCATTTTTTATCAAAGGAAAGAAACCCTGGAGCTGAAATAACTCACTCAGAACGCCTTTTAAAAGATTACGCGGTACGATTGGGTCGAATAAGCCCTTATGGAATAAATACTCGGCCGCTTGTGAACCGTCGGGTACTGCTTTATTCAATGTTTGTTCAATTACTCTTTTACCCGCAAAAGCAATGTAGGCATTGGGTTCAGCAATAATGACATCTCCCAACATACCAAAACTGGCAGTTACTCCACCAGTTGTAGGAGATGTAAGGATTGATACATAGAATAACTTTTTATTTGATTGATAATTATATGAAGCAGAAGATATTTTAGCCATTTGCATCAAGCTTAAACTTCCTTCTTGCATACGTGCTCCTCCAGAAGCACACACAATAATGACAGGTAAAGATCTATTAGTAGCATACTCGATCAAACGAGTGATTTTCTCGCCTACTACAGATCCCATACTACCCCCCAAAAACTGAAAATCCATAACCCCAATTGCTGTGGGAATACCGTTTAGTTGACCTATGCCCGTTTGAACAGCTTCAGTTAACCCTGTCCTTCTTTGATAAGAATCGATACGATCTCTATAAGGTTCCTCTTCTGAATGAAATTCAATGGGGTCCGTGGAGACCATATCTTCATCCATAGGATCCCAAGTGCCCGGATCAATCAAAAGTTCGATTCTATCTGAACTACTCATTTTCAAATGATATCCACACTGTTCGCAAATATTCATTTTTGACCTAAAAAATTTTTTATAATTTAATCCATAACAATTTTCGCATTGAACCCATAAACTTCTGTATTTTTTATTATTTATATCAAAACCATTAGATCTTCCTCTTATATTGAAATCGCGGCTGTTACCACCAGTTCTTATACTAGAATTCCCCCTTTCACTACTGCTTACGCCTTCAGTACAAATGAAACTAGAAATGTAACTGTCACTGTAATTTTTGGTACCATCGAAAATGTAACTATGAATGCTGACTTCAAAACGAAGATAACTATCAATGCAACTATTAATATGATTATTCCAACTGGATTGAGTATCATACATGTAATGATAATAGTAGTGATTGTTACTCTTAGTCCTATTATTCAAATAACTGCAAAAAAAGCTTTCTAGTTCACTCAGAAAAAAACTATTATTGTCAATCTCAAAAATA